CTGAAATACCCATTTTTCGAATTTCGAAAAAGGGTTCAAATCATTTGTTCGGCATGAGTGTTCTATACCGAAAGCAATTTCCAACTATATCATTTCAAACCCATTTATGTATTAACATAGTAGTAGAAAGAGTACCTTGCTGTGTCTGGACTTCAAACAGTTTAGCTTTAACCATGCTAATGTTCCCACGTTATTGGTTGATAGAGAATCAAAGTATATTTACCAATGAATCGCGAAATGCTATGGTTCTTAAAGAAGATTTCTGAATTTATTTAAAATTTATTTAAAAGTAATTCGCAGGATTATGCACCCTTTCTTTCCTAGTTAAAATGAAAAAAGTGCAGCTGGTCCAATCCAGCCTATTCTTGAAATAAACAACTCACACACACCCCCTTTCCAAAAAAAATCAATACACCGAGGACTACACTTAGATTTATTGGATTTGTTGCTAAAATATCGGTATTAAACCCGAAACTCCCGGCGGATGGCCAGTGACCCAAAGAAACGAAAGAATCGGTTACATTTTTCATATGATCTCCTCTTATCTTATAGATATAGATAGATATAGACAGACTAATTTTATCTTTTTTAAGCTTTTTTATTTTTCGGAAATTTCTAAAATTTCTAATAAGAACAATACATATTAGAATTTGGTACCTGGTCTCGTATCAATTGCGAAATTTCTACTTTGTTGCAACACTTCCTCAAAAAAAAAGTTTCGATTGGACTAAGAAAGGGGAAGGAAGAAAGCGAGTCGGTATACTAATTCCTCATCCTCAAATCTGTCCTTCCCGTGAGTTATTGTCCCAATAAAAATAAATAAGGAATTGTAGGAGTGAAGTCTTGACATAATTCGAAAAAGCAAATAGCAAGTTCAGGGCAATAAAACGTATTTTTTATAGGATTAAACGAAAGGATTCGCAAATAAAAGTGCTAATGCTACAACCAGTCCATAAATTGTTAAAGCTTCCATAAAAGCCAGACTAAGTAATAAAGTACCTCGTATTTTTCCCTCTGCCTCGGGTTGTCTCGCGATACCTTCTACAGCCTGACCCGCAGCAGTACCTTGACCAACCCCGGGTCCAATAGAAGCAAGCCCCACGGCCAACCCAGCAGCAATAACGGAAGCGGCAGAAATCAATGGATTCATAATAAGTTCCTCGCACCAAAAATAAAGAGAAATGGTTAATGATACAATCAACCAATAAAACAATCAACCAATAAATTATGACTTAATTATTCTATCGAAAATTTTTTCATCCCATCGAAGTAACTAAGAATTCTGAATTGATGTAATCATATTATTGAATCATCAGAACTACTTCAATATCCAGTTTTTTTTAGTTCTTATCTACAGAGTTTTGTGAATTCATATAACTTTTTGTTTTTTCATTTTTTCTTTGTTCCGAATCATTCTTTGAATTCAAATTCTTCTTTTTTTATTCTTGATTGGATCTCTTTATTCAATATTCAAACAGTTAAAAAGACAAATTAAAAGAAAAGACAAATTAAAAGGAAGGGCCTTTATTGGAATCCCTATATAAACTTTCAGTAGTAGTAGTACGGCGGATTAGATATATATTTTATCTCATATTTCTATATATATAGAACCAGTGAATATCTATATCTAATATTACATATACATGTCTTTCTTCCATAATGTAAACCACCTATTCATATTGTAGTCTTAGATTCAACCGGATTCGAAAATCATTTTTCGAAAGATTCACAAAGGAAAGTTGCCTTCTAGCCATTATATATATTACATACACCTAGTGCGATCCCACTCTCCTAAAAAACTTTTTTTTTAATCTCATTTTCGTTTTTTGAAAACTCTTCTATTTCTTTTAGAAATTATGGATAGAATCAATCTAAGTAGACAAATTCCTTAGTCTGAATCATTGCTCTGAATCATTGCATAGAAATAGGTCAAACCGATTTTAGGAATTAGGAAAAAGATCTTTTAGATCTCTTTCCTCTTTTAGATCTCTTTCCTTTTGTTTTACAATTCCCTAAATATTAATATCGTAATCTTTTTTATTCTTCCGCTAGATCGTATAGATCCTTTTGTATATTTATGTGTATATTTATGTTCACTAAGTATATTATCCTAGATTTCTTTGCACTAAGCTAAAAAAAGACCATTTCTAAAATTAGTCAATGATGACCCTCCATAGATTCGCCTATATAAGCCGCAGCTAAAGTTGCAAAAATAAGAGCTTGAATACCGCTTGTAAATAATCCAAGGAACATGACAGGTATAGGAACCACCGAAGGTACTAAAGAAACAAGAACAACAACTACTAATTCATCCGCTAATATATTTCCGAAAAGTCGAAAGCTAAGCGATAAAGGTTTTGTGAAATCTTCTAAAATGTTAATGGGTAAAAGGATTGGGGTTGGTTGAATGTATTTACTGAAATAACCTAATCCTTTTTTGCTAAGGCCGGCATAAAAATATGCTACTGACGTAAGTAAAGCTAAAGCAACGGTAGTATTT